TATAAATTATAATTCTATAGGGTTTAATAAAAATTAAATGAATCTTTTGATAAAATTGCTATGCTTAGTGTGTGACTCGTTGGTTTTTTGAGGGTTAGTATAAAAACCAGCCCCATAGTATAAACAAATAACTATAGAAGTAATAACCAACTCATCACTTCGTATTATCTGGATCCAAAGAACCAGTCAAGATATGATATATTGTTCATATTGTTGTAGCAACTGAAATCTTTTTTAATTTATTAAAAAATCTGCTTCTAAATTGTTAATAATAAAAAAAAGAAAGGGTATGGATAAATGGAAGGATGAGAGGAAGAAAGAAAATATTGATGATATATAATTCCAATATGTAAGGTCTATGAGTCATCTCATAAAAAATCTGTGTAATAAAGCATCAATACGGATTCATCATTAAATGGATCTGCTCATCGAACAAAAAATAAAAATAAAGAGCTTCGAGCCAATAAAGACTAAGAATATTGACTCAAGAACTAATAGCTCCATTGTAGAATTCAGACCTAACCATTAAATAAGAAGCGATGGGAACGACGGAACCTGTGAATTCAAAAGATTCTATGAAAATGAATTTGAATGATTCATTGATCGGGATGGCGGAACCGACCAGAGACCAATTCATCTATTCGGAAAAGTTATGAACGAATGATAGAACTGAAATAGAAATGTAAAGAGTAAATATTCGCCCGCGAAAACTTTATTTTCTTGGATTGCTAAATTTGGGTCAATCCAATACGATAAAGAGTAAAACAAAAAAAAGATTCCTTTTAAGATTCTAATATCGATAAATAGAAGAAAAAATAGTTTAGTTATAGTTATTAATAGTTATTAATATATATATTTAATTTCATTATTATTATTATATATATCTATACAAACAAAATAGACAAATCAAGATATACAAATTAATAAGATTTGATCTAGATTAAATGAAATCCATGATTCAGTTATTAAAATGAAATATAAATACATCTATGCATAATATTATATCTGAATAGAATTCAAATTGAACTCAAAATCTTTAATTTGAATTTATTTTATTCGCGAGGAGCTGGATGAGAAGAAACTCTCACGTCCGGTTCTGTAGTAGAGATGGAATTCAAAACAAACCATCAACTATAACCCCAAAAGAACCAGATTCCGTAAACAACATAGAGGAAGAATGAAGGGAATATCTTATCGAGGTAATACTATTTGTTTTGGTAAATACGCTCTTCAGGCACTTGAACCCGCTTGGATCACATCTAGACAAATAGAAGCAGGTCGACGAGCAATGACACGAAATGCACGTCGCGGTGGAAAAATATGGGTTCGTATATTTCCAGATAAACCGGTTACAGTAAGACCCGCAGAAACACGTATGGGTTCAGGTAAAGGCTCTCCCGAATATTGGGTAGCGGTTGTTAAACCAGGTCGAATCCTTTATGAAATGGGTGGAGTAACAGAAACTATAGCCAGAAGGGCTATTTCAATAGCAGCGTCCAAAATGCCTATACGAGCTCAATTTATCATTTTGGGATAAAAAATAAATAGGCCTTACTTAAAAACTTTAAAATAGTGGGTGCAGGTTTCTTTTTTTGGACAAATAATATTTCTTTTTTTCTTCGACCTTTGTATTGTAAAAAACAGATAAAAAAATGATATGATTCAACCTCAAACCCATTTGAATGTAGCAGATAACAGCGGGGCTCGAGAATTGATGTGTATTCGAATCATAGGAGCTAGCAATCGTCGATATGCTCATATTGGTGACGTTATTGTTGCTGTGATCAAAGACGCAGTTCCAAACATGCCTCTAGAAAGATCAGAAGTGGTCAGAGCTGTAATTGTCCGTACTTGTAAAGAACTTAAACGTGACAACGGTATGATAATACGATATGATGACAATGCTGCAGTTGTGATTGATCAAGAAGGAAATCCAAAAGGAACTCGAGTTTTTGGTGCGATTGCCCGAGAATTGAGACAGTTCAATTTTACTAAAATAGTTTCATTAGCTCCCGAGGTATTATAAAATAAGACCAGGATATGGTTATAGTAGGGTATTTAAAAGAAATAGATTAAGATTCATTTAGTAGATTTTCTCTCACGTATATACCTTTCAAAATTAATATTTATAAACAAACACGTAAAAAAAAAAAAAAAAAGAAAAACATGTTGATTATATCGAAATTTGGAGGCACCAATAATTTTAATTAATCATGAGTAGTGATACTATTGCTGACATAATAACTTCTATACGAAATGCCGATATGTATAGAAAAAGCGTGGTTCGAGTAGCATCTACTAATATCAGCCAAAGTATTGTTAAAATACTTTTACGAGAGGGTTTTCTCGAAAATGTGAGAAAACATCGAGAGAACAACAAATATTTTTTGGTTTTAACCCTACGACATAGAAGGAATAGGAAAAGGACTTATAGAAATCTTTTAAATTTAAAACGGATAAGTCGGCCGGGTCTACGAATCTATTCTAACTATCAAAGAATTCCTAGAATTTTAGGTGGGATGGGGGTTGTAATTCTTTCTACTTCTCGAGGTATAATGACAGACCGAGAGGCTCGACTAGAAAGAATAGGCGGAGAAATTTTGTGTTATATATGGTAATCTTTCTAATATCCGATATGAAACTTCTTTTTTGTGAAAAAGAAAAGAGAAGGGGTGGGTTCTCTAATAGGGTTCTTCCTCCACTAGTTGATACTTCAAGGGGGTTTTACCTGGAATGAAAGAACAAAAATGGATTCATGAAGGTTTAATTACTGAATCGCTTCCCAACGGTATGTTCCGGGTTCGTTTAGATAATGAAGATATGATTCTAGGTTATGTTTCAGGAAAGATCCGACGTAGTTTTATACGGATACTGCCAGGAGATAGAGTAAAAATTGAAGTAAGTCGTTATGATTCAACCAGAGGTCGTATAATTTATCGACTCCGCAACAAAGATTCGAAAGATTAGGTGTTTTTTAACTTCACCATTTCTTTCGTAGGAATACGATTCGAAATCGAAAATTTCAAGAAACTTATTTTCTTCCAAAAAGTGGATTCAAAATTAAAGTAAGGAGTGGCAAATATGAAAATAAGAGCTTCCGTTCGTAAAATTTGTGAAAAATGTCGACTAATCCGTCGTCGGGGACGAATTATAGTAATTTGTTCCAACCCAAGACATAAACAAAGACAAGGATAATCAAACTCGTTAAAGACCTGATATACAAATAGGGAATCTGTTTTGACATGAAATGGATATATCCATATATCTCTGACTCAAATTTATGAGATCATAAAATATGGCAAAAGCTATACCGAAAAGGGGTTCACGTGGACGTATTGGTTCACGTAAGAGTACACGTAAAATACCAAAGGGGGTTATTCATATTCAAGCAAGTTTCAATAATACCATTGTGACTGTTACAGATGTACGCGGGCGGGTGGTTTCTTGGTCCTCTGCCGGTACTTGTGGCTTCGGAGGTACAAGAAGAGGGACACCGTTTGCTGCTCAAACCGCAGCGGCAAATGCTATTCGTGCAGTAGTAGATCAAGGTATGCAACGAGCAGAAGTCATGATTAAAGGTCCAGGTCTCGGAAGAGACGCAGCATTACGAGCTATTCGCAGAAGTGGTATACTATTAACTTTCGTACGGGATGTAACCCCTATGCCACATAATGGCTGTAGACCCCCGAAAAAAAGACGTGTGTAGAAATAAAAAAGGAAGATATTTGAATAGTAAGAGAAACAAGAGAAATAAATGATTCAATGATCTGATCAAATAATATTATTATGGTTCGAGAGAAAATAACAGTATCTACTCGGACACTACAGTGGAAGTGTGTTGAATCAGCAGCAGACAGTAAGCGTCTTTTTTATGGGCGCTTTATTCTGTCTCCGCTTATGAAAGGTCAAGCAGACACAATAGGCATTGCGATGCGAAGGGCTTTGCTTGGAGAAATCGAAGGAACATGTATCACACGCGCAAAATCTGAGAAAATATCACACGAATATTCTACGATAACGGGTATTCAAGAATCAGTACATGAAATTTTAATGAATTTGAAAGAAATCGTATTGAGAAGTAATCTCTATGGAACTTGTGAGGCGTCTATTTGTGTCAGAGGCCCTGGATATGTAACTGCTCAAGATATCATCTTACCGCCTTATGTAGAAATCGTCGATAATACACAGCATATAGCTAGCTTGACAGAACCCATTGAGTTGGTTATTGGATTACAAATAGAGAAGAATCGCGGATATCTTATAAAAGCGCCAAATACCTTTCAAGATGGAAGTTATCCTATAGATCCTGTATTCATGCCTGTTCGAAATGCGAATCATAGTATTCATTCTTATGAAAATGGTAACAAAGAAATACTATTTCTCGAAATATGGACAAATGGAAGTTTAACTCCTAAAGAAGCACTTCACGAAGCCTCCCGGAATTTGATTGATTTATTGATTCCCTTTTTACATACCAAAGAAGAAAATCTAAATTTAGAGGACAATCAACACATGTTTCCTTTACCCCCTTTTACCTTTTATGATAAATTGGCTAAACTAACAAAAAATAAAAAAAAAATGGCGTTGAAATCGATTTTTATTGACCAATCAGAATTGCCTCCCAGGATCTATAATTGTCTCAAAAGGTCCAATATATATACATTGTTGGACCTTTTGAATAACAGCCAAGAAGATCTTATGAAAATGGAGCATTTTCGCATAGAAGATGTCAAACAAATTTTAGGGATTCTAGAAAAAAATTTCGTAATTGATTTACCGAAAAATAAGTTTTAAATCCATTGGATTTTTTTCATGTTTTTTTTTAGAAAAAGGCCAAAAAAAGGGTTTTGAATATTTAGGACAATTCATATATATATTCGGAATCAGCATAGATTCATAATTTAATTGAATAGATGTATCTAGGGAGAATTCACTTTGAAGCGACTGTTCCCTAGATACATACGTCGTGATATTTTATTTCACAATTGAATCAATCAATT